ATTTTGAGTTTGATTGGTAAAGCGCAATTTTCAAGGATGCGGATAAGTGGAATGATGAGAGAAAGAGAGATCAAATATCAATGCTATATGATTCCAATCTAATATGTAAGGTCTCTAAAAAATATCAGAAAAAACAATGTATCTAATAAAGCATCAATATTTAGAGTCATCCTTAATTTGTTGATCGAACAACAAAAAGAGCTTCGAGCCAAGCAAGATTAAGAGGATTGACTCAAGAACAAAGTCCATAAGAAGCTCCATTGTCAAATTGAGACCTAACCATAAATAGAGAAGCGATGGGAACGAAGGAACCCATGAATGGAGACGATTCTCTTGAAGATGAATCCTAATAATTCATCGGGTGGGATGGCGGAACGAACCAGGAACCTTTTGATTGATTCTGAAAAATCATAGGCTAACCCAAGACCTGAATGAAATATTAAAAGAGTAAATATTCGCCCGCGAAAATTGGATTTTATTGAATTGTTCAATTTTAAGCAATCCGATACGATAAAAAGAAAATAAGGATTTGTTAGGCTATAAAAACTGGAATTATTCCTAACTCGAAATATGTCTAATTATAATATGGATCTATTTTATTTAATATAATATATCAAAATTAAAGTATAGAAGAATTTCAAATAAAATTAAAATAGATAAAATTTGAAAAAATCCATGGATTTAACGTATTATTCATTACTTACATAGATGGATATCTTAATTAACTATTTTCTTTTGATTCGCGAGGAGCTGGATGAGACAAAACTCTCATGTCCAGTTCTGGAGTAGAGATGGAATTGCGAAACAACCATCAACTATAACCCCAAAAGAACCAGATTTCGTAAACAACATCGAGGAAGAATGAAGGGAATATCTTATAGAGGTAATAGTATCTGTTTCGGTAGATACGCTCTTCAAGCGCTTGAACCTACTTGGATCACATCTAGACAAATCGAAGCGGGGAGACGCGCAATGACACGAAATGTACGTCGTGGTGGAAAAATATGGGTACGTATATTTCCAGATAAACCAGTTACAGTAAGACCTGCAGAAACACGTATGGGGTCAGGTAAAGGATCCCCCGAATATTGGGTAGCTGTCGTTAAACCGGGTAGAATACTTTATGAAATAGGGGGAGTAGCAGAAAATGTAGCCAGACAAGCTATTCAAATCGCAGCATCCAAAATGCCTATACAAACTCAATTTATTCTTTCAGAATAGAACTGTAAAATGAAAGGCAAGAAGTCTTTCCTTTGAACTAACAAAAAACAATTGTGGGTTTCTTTTTTGGACAAAGAATATTTCTTTTTTTTTTTTCTACGCCCCTTTTGCATTTTAAAAATAGATTCAAAAAATGATATGATCCAACCCCAGACCCTTTTGAATGTAGCGGACAACAGCGGGGCGCGAAAATTGATGTGTATTCGAATCATAGGAGCTAGTAATCGCCGATATGCTCATATTGGTGACATTATTGTTGCTGTGATCAAAGAAGCAGTACCAAATATGCCTCTAGAAAGATCTGAAGTGATCAGAGCTGTAATTGTACGTACTTGTAAAGAACTCAAACGTGATAACGGTATGATAATACGCTATGATGACAATGCTGCAGTTGTCATTGATCAAGAAGGAAATCCTAAAGGAACAAGAATTTTTGGTGCGATTGCACGAGAATTGAGACAATTAAATTTTACTAAAATAGTTTCATTAGCCCCCGAGGTATTATAAAACGAAATCACGATAGAGTTATATAGTTCTAGTAAACTTGACTTGAATGAGATCAATTAATTATTAGTAGATTATGTCTCACGTATATACTTTGATAAAGAATAATTTTAAAAGAGCATGTTTATTATATCCAAATTCTGAGAAACCACTAATTTTAGTTTATCATGGGTAGAGACACTATTGCTGATATAATAACTTCTATACGAAATGCCGACATGAATAGAAAAGGGACAGTTCGAATAGCATCTACTAACATCAATGAAAACATTGTTAAAATACTGTTACGAGAAGGTTTTATCCAAAATGTGAGGAAACATCGGGAAAACAAAAAAGATTTTTTGGTTTTAACCCTGCAACATAGAAGAAATAGTAAAGGACGATATAGAACTGTTTTAAATTTAAAAAGAATAAGTCGACCTGGTCTACGAATCTATTCTAATTCCCAACGAATTCCTAGAATTTTAGGTGGGATGGGAATTGTAATCCTTTCGACTTCTCAAGGTATAATGACAGACCGAGAGGCTCGACTAGAACGAGTCGGCGGAGAAGTTTTGTGTTATATATGGTAATCCTTCGAATACCCGAATTAGATCCGATACTTCCTATTTGTGAAAAAAAGCAAAAGGACGGGTTGTCTAATATCACTCTTCCTCCAATAGTTGATACACCAAGGAGGTTTTACCTCAAATGAAAGAACAAAAATGGGTTCATGAAGGTTTAATTACCGAATCACTTCCCAATGGCATGTTCCGGGTTCGTTTAGATAATGAAGACCTAATTCTAGGTTATGTTTCAGGAAGGATCCGGCGTAGTTTTATACGGATTCTACCCGGGGATAGAGTCAAAATTGAAGTAAGTCGTTACGATTCCACTAGAGGACGTATAATTTATAGAATTCGCAATCAAGATTCGAAGGATTCGATTGATTAGATAGTTGTTTATTTTACCCTTCAACATTATTTTCCGGAAAGTAAAATTCCCGATTACAAATTTCAAGAAACGTATTTTCTTCTCAAGAATCAATTCATAATTAAGGTAAGGAATGAAAAATATGAAAATAAGAGCCTCCGTTCGTAAAATTTGTGAAAACTGTCGACTGATCCGCCGGCGAGGACGAATTATAGTAATTTGTTCCAACCCGAGACATAAGCAAAGACAAGGCTAATCTTTTGAAAATAACTCTCTAAAGAAAAGAACCCGAAGGACAAATAAAAATAAAGGAGTCGTTTTGACATGAAATGGATATATCCATATACCTCTGACTCATATTTATGAGATGATAAAATATGGCAAAACCTATACCAAAAATTGGTTCACGAAAAACTGGACGTCTTAGCTCACGTAAGAGTGGACGTAGAATTCCAAAGGGAGTTATTCATGTTCAAGCAAGTTTTAACAATACCATTGTGACTGTTACAGATGTGAGGGGTCGGGTAGTTTCTTGGTCCTCAGCCGGTACTTGTGGATTCAGGGGTACAAGAAGAGGAACACCATTTGCTGCTCAAACCGCGGCAGGAAATGCTATGCGTACAGCAATGGATCAAGGTATGCAACGAGCAGAAGTTATGATAAAAGGTCCCGGTCTTGGAAGAGATGCAGCATTACGAGCTATTCGTAGAAGTGGTATACTATTAAGTTTCGTACGAGATGTAACCCCGATGCCACATAATGGCTGTAGACCCCCTAAAAAAAGGCGTGTATAGAATTAAACACTGAAGATATTTCAAGAGAAATAAATGATTCAATGATCTGATTAAATAATATTACTATGGTTCGAGAGAAAGTCACAGTATCAACTCGGACACTAGAGTGGAAGTGTGTTGAATCAAGAGCAGATAGTAAGCGTCTTTATTATGGCCGTTTTATTCTATCTCCGCTTAGGAAGGGTCAAGCCGATACAATCGGTATTGCAATGCGAAGAGCTTTGCTTGGCGAAATCGAAGGGACATGTATCACACGTGCAAAATCTGAGAAAATACCACACGAATATTCTACCCTAATAGGGATTCAAGAAGCAGTACATGAAATTTTAATGAATTTGAAAGAAGTTGTGTTGAGAAGTAATCTGTATGGAATTCGCAACGCGTCTATTTGTATCAGGGGTCCTGGCTCTGTAACTGCTCAAGACATCATCTTACCACCTTCTGTGGAAATCGTTGATAATACACAGCATATAATGACTTTGACAGAACCCATTGATTTGTGTATTGGATTACAAATTGAAAGGAATCGAGGATATTCTATAAAAACCCAAAATAACTTTCAAGATGGAAGTTATCCTATAGATGCTGTATTTATGCCTGTTCGAAATGCAAATCATAGTATTCATTCTTATGGCAATGATAAGGAAAAACAAGAAATACTTTTTTTAGAAATCTGGACAAATGGAAGTTTAACTCCTAAAGAAGCACTTCATGAGGCCTCCCGGAATTTAATTGATTTTTTTATTCCTTTTATACATACGGAAGAAGCAAACTCACATTTAGAGGACAATCAACACAAGGTTACTTTACCCCTTTTTACTTTGCATAAAAAATTGACTAAACTAAGAAAAAACAAAAAAGTATTAAATTCTATTTTTATAGACCAATCAGAATTGTCTCCCAAAATCTATATTTGCCTCAAAAGGTCTAATATACATACATTGTTGGACCTTTTGAATAAAAGTCAAGAGGATCTTATGAAAATAGAACATTTTCAGATAGAAGAGGTAAAGCAAATACTGGACGTTCTAGAAAAATATTTCACAATGGATTTACCGAAAAATCAGGTTTCAATACATTAGGTTTATTTCAGTTTTTATTTCTAAAAAACGATGAAAAGCTGTTTTGAATTTTTAAGAGAAAGAGAATTCATAGCCTCCAAATAGATGTATCTAGGGAGAAGTCACTTTAAAGTGATTATTCCCTAGATACAAACATCCTACAATTGAATCAATTTAAAAATTAAAAAAGACCCAAAGTTAGGGATTTATCAATAGGTAACGTTGCTCCAACACCTAACCAAAGGGCCACTACAGTACCAATCAAAAAGACAGTTGTTGCTACTGGACGTCGAAATGGGTTTTGAAATTTATTAACATTCTCCAAAAAAGGTACTGTTAGTAATCCCGCAGGTACTGAAACCATTAAAAGAACACCTAATAACTTATTGGGTACTGTACGAAGTATTTGAAATACTGGAAAGAAATACCATTCCGGTAATATTTCCAAAGGAGTTGCAAACGGATCGGCGGGTTCACCAATCATTGATGGTTCTAAAACTGCTAATCCTACGTTACATGCAATCGTGCCTAAAATGACTACTGGAAAAATATATAAAAGATCATTAGGCCATGCAGGTTCTCCGTAATAATTATGGCCCATCCCTTTAGCCAATTTAGCTCTTAATACAGGATCATTCAAATCAGGTTTTTTTGTTATTGGGATAGGTGAATTCTTCTAGATCCATCCCCCGAAGGAACCGGACATGATAATTTTCCATCATCCGGCTCGAGCAAGAATCAAAAAAGAAAAATGTATCCAGCTAAAATGAAAAATCTATATGTTATTGATATCTAGGCATATATGAATTATTCTTAGGTAAGACTGGAACAGATTCTATCTTCCGGAGTTGCAATTATTCATTGCAAGCACTTCAGTTCTTAATAATTAAATGCTCAATACCCAAGTAGGCTTACATACAAAGTTGATCTTGATCAAGTGCTTTCTGGGTTGTCTCAGATCTTTGCAATTAATTGTCGTTTATCCCCAAAGTATCTCGAACCCTTTCCTTTTTACATACAAAGATTTTACTTGTTACTAATAGAGTCTAGCCCCCTTTCTCCGTTAGATCCCTTGTTTCACTCCGATAGCATCATAATTCGGCTCAATGCAAAAGAAATGGATGCATTTACCTACTATTAATAAAGATTTACTTAAATAAGAAATAAGAATTAAGTAAAATAGATACCAAATTTGGCTCACGCCACACCACTTATTATACTGGATCTTACGGAGCCTATTCACGCACGACACAAATAAATTTAAGTTTTTGATCATAGAGAAAAGATTCTATTCAATCGAACCAGCCTATCCTATGGATGGGGCTTACACGGTGGTTAGAACAAAGACACATTTGGTTCTGAATTCTAATGTGGCAGATAACATATATCTACATGGCACAATCAATAGTTCAAGTCACACACTCCCATAATCCATTTTTCTTTAGAGAATTCCCTTTAACCCCACAATAGTGGATTATTTATTTGACACAAATAGTTGAAGGAAAATATCCAAATATATGTCCTATTCTTTTCAATAATCCATATGTGTAGCAATGAAATACTGTTGTTCCTCGTGATAGAAAGATTTATTTATTTGAAATAGCTAGGATCTCTCTTTTCTATAAAGGACCAGAAATACCTTGTTTACGTATCATTGGAAAGTGCATTAACATAAATACAGCAGTAAGAAGGGGTAATACAAAAGTGTGTAAACTATAAAACCGGGTTAAAGTGGATTGGCCCACACTCGCACTTCCACGTAATAATTCTACTAAAGGCGATCCTATTACAGGAATAGCGTCGGGTACGCCTGTTACAATTTTGACTGCCCAATAACCTATTTGGTCCCAAGGTAAGGAATAACCGGTTACACCAAAAGATGCGGTCAATACAGCCAGAACCACACCTGTAACCCAAGTTAATTCACGGGGTCTTTTAAACCCACCGGTGAGATAAACACGAAATACGTGCAGGATCATCATTAGGACCATCATACTTGCCGACCATCGATGAACCGATCGGATTAACCATCCAAAGTTAGCTTCAGTCATTATATATTGAACAGACGAAAAAGCCTCAGTAACAGTCGGACGGTAGTAAAAAGTCATAGCAAATCCTGTAGCTACTTGTACTAAAAAACAGGTAAGCGTAATTCCTCCGAGACAATAAAATATGTTGACATGGGGAGGAACGTATTTACTAGTTATATCATCTGCAATCGCCTGAATCTCGAGACGTTCTTCGAACCAATCATACACTTTATTGAGATAGGTAAACCAAGAGGGCTCCCCCTCCGAGAACTGTATAGGAAAATTTAATCTCGTACAGCTCAAGCAAAATCACACAAAGGCTGATTGCAACGGGTATGTCATAGAAGGTTGGAAACTTCTGACTTTCTTTTTTGATTCAATCTTCTTTGACGAGACGAAAGAATAAAAAAATCCGACAACTCTTCTTTATGGCGATAGTGCCAAAACATCAAGTTGGCTCATTTGTCTTTCTGGGGATCTTTAAAGGCCGCTTGAATCTTCTCGTTCCCTATTTCTTTTTTTTCTTTGATTATTCTTTTGATTTGGCTGTAATTCGTCTTTTTTTTTTTTATTAATAGGAATTTTCTTGTTAAGACCCTATGAATTAATTAAAACCTCAGATTCATACTACACCTCGGATGATTCTCAAGAAAAACTTCAAGTTTAGCCCAAAGCTTCTATGAGTAAAAACCCTTAGATCATCACTTATTTAATGAATCAATAATAGTATCGATAATATAATAATGACCCAAAACCCAAAGCAAAGAAATTGTTCTCCTTGTGCTTAAAATAAGCATAAATAGGAGTTGAAAAGAAGAAAAATCTTTTCATTTCAAATTTGCTAGCTTATTATTCTTTGAAAATGGTTTGGGGGCCGGTCAGGGGTTCTAACTATTCAATATAAATCATAGTTCCACTATTTCATGATTTATTTCATATATTTCGTGTTTCAAATACTAGTGGAATAAGTATCCGACGAGGGAAAAACCTATCTTTATCAAGATGACAGATTGATTCTCTGTACTAGCACTAGGATCAATTCTAACAAGTCACACACTCATATTCCGGAAATACAGAAACAAAAAAATTCCGCGGTCGAACTACCAAAAAATAATGGGGTAGAAATCTGAGCCCTAAATTTGTTACTTTACTATTGATAAAACCGAGATTCTTGTGGATCTAATTCATTGAAATTCCGTCCAGTAAAACGGAAGAATTATAAATCTCTAAAATAATAGATAAGAATATTGCAAAAAGAGCCATTGCGACACCCATCAAAGGAGTAGTTCCCCATCCAGGAGCTACTTTACCATATTCCGAATTCAACGGTTTCAACAACCCTCCTAGACCTGTTTGTTTTGGACGTGCTTTTGAGCTCTCCTCAACGGTTTGTGTAGCCATAAATCGTATTGTAGTAATTGAGATCTGTTGACTTTGTATACTATTCTGTTGTAAATAAAGAATCTTATCATAGATTCATTGTGATCTTGAAATTCTATAATAATGGAAACAGCAACTCTAGTCGCCATCTCTGTATCTGGTTTACTTGTAAGTTTTACTGGGTACGCCTTATATACCGCTTTTGGGCAACCCGCTCAACAACTACGAGATCCATTCGAGGAACACGGAGAGTAATTGAAGTAATGAGCCTCCCAAACTATGGAGGCTCATTACTTCAATTGATAGAATCAAAAATCATTTTTTAGTTTGAATTTTCGGCGGTTCTCGAAAAAAGATAGCGAAAAAAATTATCCCGAGAGTCGAGACTAAGAGGAATGTATAAACCAATGCTTCCATAGGTTCGATCGTGGTTTACAATTATAACTTTCATACCTGTTTATTTTGAATCATCTCCCGGATAAAAAAAAAACAAAAGTCAAAGAAATGGTAGTGATTCAAATTAGGATTTCTCTAATACCTTAGGTAAAAGGAAAATAAATAAAGAAGCAAAAGATATCCCAACAATGCTGTATTAGACGGCTTGTTTTTTTGTAGTAGGATCCCCTAGTTTTTGGAATGCTCCAAATTCTACTTGCGAATCCAAATCTGGGTCAATACCTGCAAAAACATCTCTAAACAGAGTTCTAGCACCATGCCAAATGTGTCCAAAGAAAAAGAGCAGAGCAAACGACGCATGTCCAAAAGTAAACCAACCTCGTGGACTGCTACGAAAAACACCATCAGATTTTAAAGTAGCACGATCTAATTCAAAAATTTCACCCAATTGCGCGCGTCTCGCATATTTTTTCACAGTAGCGGGATCGCTGTAACTGACTCCGTTAAGTTCACCGCCATAGAACTCAACAGTTACACCTACTTGTTCAACACTATACTTCGATTCTGCCCTTCTAAAAGGAACGTCAGCCCTAACAATTCCGTCTCCATCTACCAAAACAACGGGAAATGTTTCAAAAAAGGTAGGCATACGACGGACAAAAAGTTCACGTCCTTCTTTATCTCTAAAGACGGGGTGTCCTAACCATCCAACAGCTATTCCATCCCCACTGTCCATGGATCCTGCTCTGAATAATCCTCCTTTTGCCGGATTATTGCCGATGTAATCATAAAACGCTAATTTTTCAGGAATTTTTGACCAAACTTCTGTTAAACTTTGATTTTCGGCTAGGCCAGCACTAACTCTTCGATATATTTCTTGCTGGAAGTATCCCTGATCCCATTGATAACGAGTAGGGCCAAATAATTCGATTGGGGTAGTTGCAGAACCATACCACATAGTTCCCGCAACAACAAAAGCAGCAAAAAAGACAGCAGCGATACTACTGGAAAGGACAGTTTCAATATTACCCATACGTAATCCTTTGTATAGACGTTGGGGCGGACGGACACTCAGATGGAATAGGCCCGCTAATATGCCCAAAGTGCCTGCGGCAATATGATGAGAGGCTATTCCTCCCGGAACAAAAGGATCAAAACCTTCCACGCCCCATGCTGGGTTTACCGATTGTACTTTTCCAGTTAATCCATAAGGATCGGACACCCATATTCCAGGACCATACAAACCTGTTACATGAAATACGCCAAAACCAAAGCACGCCACCCCTGAAAGAAATAAATGAATTCCAAAGATCTTGGGCAAATCCAAAGAAGGCTTTCCTGTACGTTCATCCGAAAATATTTCTAGATCCCAATATACCCAATGCCAAATAGCTGCCAAGAAGCACAACCCTGAAAACATAATATGTGCCCCGGCCACTCCTTCGTAACTCCAAATACCCGGATTTGTTACAGTTCCGCCTGTAATACTCCAACCGCCCCATGAATTAGTTATTCCTAAACGTGTCATGAAGGGTATAACAAACATACCTTGTCTCCACATTGGATCAAGAACGGGATCAGAAGGATCAAAAACTGCTAATTCATATAACGCCATTGACCCGGCCCAACCAGCAACCAGAGCCGTATGCATTATATGGACAGCAAGCAACCGACCAGGATCATTCAATACGACGGTATGAACACGATACCAAGGCAAACCCATGGAAATACCCCTTTATGAAAGAAAAATAGATACTATGTAACTTTATTGCATTAGAAATAATGATGTTAGGGACCCCCCCTTTCAGTAAATTATCGTGAAGTAAGGATTACTATTTGTTCTATTTTATTGGTAATAATGTAACAATTCTGTTTATAGGAACAAAGAGAAACAGATCTATTCTATACCCGATAAGTATCAATATGCAATGGGTGGTTGAACTGTTTTGTATGAGCAAATGGATCCCTACTTGTTCATCATTCGACAGGTATATTTCTAAAAACTTGTCGTGAGTCATTCTGACTTCCTTTATCAAAGAGCTTCTCCAATCTATAGAGCAAATTTGATATGGTAAACTAAATAAAGACCGCTATTATGAAGACAATAAACTACCCCCACTATTACGTTTTCACATCAAAGTAAAATAGATTACTTCATTTTTTCATTTAATGCCTATTGGTGTTCCAAAAGTTCCATTTCGAAGCCCTGGAGAGGAAGATGCCTCTTGGGTTGACATATAGTGTGACTTGTCAGATATATTGGGTTATGCGGGATTTCCCCACTCTCTCCCCCGATCGAGATATCCTCTGATTCGCCCAAGAAAGATTATCAAAAAATTGGAGCGTGAAGTGAAATTGGATCTATTTTAGGGGAATCCAGATTAATATTATCCATTAGAATAATTTATGGTTGACTTGGTTGGACCAATCAAATTATCCAGGCTCCATTTATAAAAAAATACCTTAGTAATATACCAACGATTGCTGTGTCTATTTCGAATTCTAAATTTTGTATTACTAGTTTTTCTATTTGACTAGGTTATTGATTAATACCTCATTAGAAATTCTCTTTTTTCCTATATACGAAAAAATAGGAATAATCTCTGTTAATCAATTAAGGAAAATAGGCTGAATGTGTCGAAAATTTGGCCGAAGGCATGAAATTGATTCAACAAAAATTTGTAGCAAAAAAAAATGGTAGTAGGCCCATTTGTCCTATATGTGCAAATCACAATCGGAACTACCTTTACCTGGAGTAGAGCATAAACCTAAAAGAATTCAAGAGGCCCATTCAGGAACAAGAAAATAACATCGTGATTGCGGGCGGATCTCGATGAAAGAATACATCAATTGAGGAGTTAAGTTAATTCAACAAATTTAATGACTTTTTCTATTTTTCTATATTAGAGGGAAATTCTAATGAAAGGGTTACAAACTTTTCTTTCTTACAACAAAGCCTAGAAGAAAAAGCTCCTTCGTTAGAAAGATTTTACTTTTTAAAAAAGAGCAGGAGCCGAAATCTATACATTGAGTCTTTTTTGCACAATTCTTTTGACCCGTATGCATTAAAAGGTGCATGTACGGTTCCTAAGGGATACAGTTTTATCCTAATCAACCGACTTTATCGAGAAAGATTACTTTTTTTAGGTCAAGAGGTTGATAACGAACTTTCCAATCAACTTATTGGTCTTATGGTATATCTCACTATAGAAGATCGTAACAGAGAACTTTATGTATTTATAAACTCCCCCGGCGGATGGGTAATACCCGGAATCGCCGTTTATGATACCATGCAATTTGTGCCACCCGATGTACATACAATATGCATGGGATTAGCCGCTTCAATGGGATCTTTTGTCCTGGTCGGGGGAGAAATTACCAAACGTCTAGCATTCCCTCACGCTTGGCGCCAATGAGTTTTTTATTTGAGATAAAAAAAGAAGTCTATGCCTTCGCCATATGAAATTAAGAATCTTGAGTAATAATAGCATGGCACTTCGAATTCGATATGATAATTTTTTCTCAAACCATTAAATTTTGTATCGAAAGAGCAGTCTGAAATACGCAGTATTTCCGATTATTTTGATCTATCGGAATCTCAGTGTCACAAACCTTTTTCACACCGAAAAGCTCTGCATAAATTTATGTTAGGAAACAGTTTTCCATATTTTATTTGAGCGCATCAAAAAGAAACTTTGGGATTGCTGAATCACAGACGGAATAAATATAGAAAGCAACGGAACCATCATAGTATTTTGAACTCCTCTAATAAAGAAGGGTGGTAATTGGACCGATTTTCGATCTGAGTATGAGAAATCCTATTTTATCTTTGATAGGAAATTCCATTCGTGAGCCGTATGCAATACGTAAAAACTGCCTGTACGGTTCTATTTTTTCTTGTTATTAGTCTCTTTACTCCATTCTGCAACACCCTTTTCTTTTGTATATTATAATATCATATCATATCACCAGGGTAATGATCCATCAACCTGCGAGTTCTTTTTATGAGTCCCAAACAGGAGAATTTGTCCTGGAAGCGGAAGAACTACTGAACCTGCGCGAAACCATCACAATGGTTTATGTCCAAAGAACAGGTAAATCTTTTTGGGTTGTATCCGAAGACATGGAACGGGATGTTTTTATGTCAGCAACAGAAGCCCAAGCTCACGGAATTGTGGATCTTGTAGCAGTTGACTGAAAATATCAAGGATTTCACAACCACGATTTGATTGATATTTTACTTATCGTCTTACCTGATTCTTTAATAGTCTATTAAATCGAAAGAATTCATAAGCATCTGGTTAAGAGCGATCTAAACCAGTTCAGTCTGTATACGATTCAGCATGCCAACTATTAAACAACTTATTAGAAACACAAGACAGCCAATCCGAAATGTCACAAAATCCCCCGCTCTTAGGGGATGTCCTCAGCGCCGGGGAACATGTACTAGGGTGTATGTGCGACTCGTTTAGATCATGGGCTGGAGCAAAAGAAAGGAACCAATAACAACCAGTAGTAATCCGTCTGACTGATCAGTACCAATAGCTAAATAGAATAAAAACGCAAATGAAATTTTTCCATTCACTGGCTAAAATCTATTCTATGCACCTATTGTGTATGAAATTTATGGTTTCCGTTGGTGCAAATCCAATAAGCTGAGAAGAAATTCCCCATTGATAACAAAAGGGTTATTCATTAAGCGGGGGAAACCCTATTTAGCAGAAGAAATTTGATACTTCCAAGAACGGCCTAACAGGATCAGCTACCCAGCTAACCTTCAGAATTTAATACCGTTACTGTATAGGTGGATCTCATTGTAAAAGATCTATTACTGGATAATTCATGGGTAGAGCCCCATAATGGTGTGAACTGTACAAGTTACCAAAAAAATAAGATTCATTAAATGAAGGAAAAGGCTCCGGTGTATAGAAAGGACCTCACCGTTTAAGAAGTAACCATAGAAACGATGGAACCACTCTATTATTTATTCTATTATTTATTCTATATATCTATTTTATTATGTTATTGATACTAGATATCAATCAATTTATTATTTTTAGACAGTTCACTTCGAAATCAGAAAAAAATTGTGGTTGGGAAGGTTATAGTAGCAAAAGTCATTGGAATTTTTATTTTATATATCCGAAGAATCCGTTTTGTTATAAAAAAATCTGTAAGGGGAAAGGGAATAACTGATAGACAGAAACTCAATTAGTTATTCCTCAAAGTTTCATTTATTCAATGACTAGAATTAGACGAGGATATATAGCTCGGAGACGTAGAAAAAAAATTCGTTTATTTGCATCAAGTTTTCGGGGGGCTCATTCAAGACTTACTCGAACTATTACTCAACAGAAAATACGAGCTTTAATTTCGGCTCATCGCGATCGAGATAAGAAAAAGAGAGATTTTCGTCGTTTGTGGATTACTCGGATAAATGCAGTAATTCGCAATAAAGGAGTATCCAATAGTTATAATAGACTAATAAATGATCTGTGCAAAAGTCAATTGCTTCTAAATCGTAAAATACTTGCACAAATAGCTATATTAAATAGGAATTGTCTTTATATGATTTCAAATGAAATAGTGGATCCATTGGAGTAATTTGAATGGAATTCCCCGGAGAATCAACTCCGGGAAGGGAGTATAAAATAGGATAAGATTAAGATAAAGTTGTCAAAATGAACAAAAGAATTTAATAAAAAATGATTTATTCGTCCCCGCGTCTTTTTTTATTATGACAGACGAATCAAATCTGGATTATCTTATTTTTCGAACACAACACCAACCTAAGTTCATTTCGAATTGAAATTTTTAGTCGATTAAAAAGTAAGCTAAACCTATTTATTTATTTCTACTTCTAAGACCTATTGTTTGAGCAGTCGACTCAGTTCTTTCAAACTGTTTCTCGTTATTAAGAAAAGGTAACAAAGATAAAATACGAGCTTGTTTTATAGCAGTAGTAATTAATCGTTGTTGTTTCAAGGTCAATTTATTTACGCGTCTTGACAATATTTTTCCTTGTTCACTAATAAATCGACTAATTAAACTCATGTTTCTATAATCAATTCGATCCCCCGATTGGATCGGGGGCAAACGTCTACGAAAAGATCGCTTCGATTTAAGCAAGGGTCGCTTGGATTTATCCATGGTTTGTTTATTCCTTTTCCAGAAATCCTATTTCGGTCGGATTTAAAATAAATTCTAATTAAAAAATAGGATTTGGGTTGTTTATATATGGGTTTATTTAGATTCGAATCTATATTTAGATATTATAATATATTATAATATGTCATTTTGACTATTCCGTTTATTTTTTTATCTCCCCATGACTCGTATGTTTGGAACAACAGGGGCAGAATTTTCTCAATTCCAATCGACTAGGCGTATTGTGTCGATTCTTTTGTGTAATATATCTGGAAATACCCCTTGAGTCTTTATTAAGACTGTTTTGAACACAACTGATACATTCCAAAATAATAGTTACTCGTACATCTTTACTCTTGGCCATGAAACTCCTTTGGATTTTTGATTCATTCAACTCTATCTATATTTTTATCTAAAGAAAAAAAAACGAAACCGAATTATAAAAGATTTCGTTGCAATCAATAGATAGTAATTAATAAGTAATACAATTAACTAGCTTTCTAATCTAATTGTATTAGATTTTGTTAAGGATCTTGTATGTATGATACACTTGCC